AATCTTAAATATACCATTCGGAAGTGATTCAGTAATTAAACTTCCAGGAATCCATTTTTCTTCTTTTATTCCAGGTAAAACCTCTTTGAAGTATTAACTAATGTAGGAGTAGAGTGATATTAGAAACCCGCTCTTTCTCTTTTTTTTCACAAATAAATAGTAAAGTTCCATATCTAAGTTGGATAGAAGAAAGCTTACCATATATAACACAAAATTTCTCCACCAATTCTTTCTAGTCGGGCCTCTCGGTCCGTTATTATACCCCGAGAAGTAGAAAGAATTACAATCCCCATCCCGCCTAAAATTCTAGGAATTCGTTGATAGTTCGAATAGATTCGTAGACCGGGTCGACTGATCCGTTTTAAATTTAAAACGGTTTTATATGGCCCTTTCCTATTCCTTCTATGTCGTAGGGTTAAAACCAAAAAATATTTGTTGCTTTCTTGATGTTTCCTCACGTTTTCAAGAAAACCTTCTCTTAACAGTATTTTAACAAGGTTTTCGGTGATGTTAGTAGATAGTATTCGAACCGTTCCCTTTCTATTCATGTCAGCATTGCGTATAGAAGTTATTATATCAGCAATAGTGTCTTTACCCATGATAAACTAAAATTATTGTTGCCCCCGAATTTTGATATAATCAACATGCTTTTTTTCTTTATATATATATTTCTATTTTTTGAATTGTTAAAGATATATGCGTGAGACAAATCTACTAATTAATTTTATCTATTTTATTCAAATGTTATAACTATATTATAGTCTCATCTTTATTATACTTATAGTACTTCAGGCGCTAATGAAACTATTTTAGTGAAATTTAACTGTCTCAATTCCCGTGCGATCGCACCAAAAATTCTAGTTCCTTTGGGATTTCCTTCTTGATCAATAACAACCGCAGCATTGTCATCATATCGTAGTATCATACCGTTGTCACGTTTGAGTTCTTTACAAGTACGTACAATTACAGCTCTGATCACTTCAGATTTTTCTAAAGGTGTATTTGGTATTGCTTCCTTGATTACCGCAACAATAACGTCACCAATATGGGCATATCGTCGATTACTAGCTCCTATGATTCGAATACACATCAATTTTCGGGCCCCGCTGTTGTCTGCTACATTTAAATGGGTTTGAGGTTGAATCATATCATTTTTTTTATTTGTTCTTTTGATGCAAAGGGACGAAGTAAAAAAAAGAAATATTGTTTGTCCAAAATAAATAAAAAAAAAAAAGAAACCTACAATTGTTTTTTTTATTCCAAAGACCTCTTTCCTTTGGTTTTACATTCCTATCCTGAAATAATGAATTGAGTTCGTATAGGCATTTTAGATGCCGCTATTGAAATAGCCTTTCTGGCTACATTTTCTGCTACTCCGCCCATTTCATAAAGTATTCTACCCGGTTTAACGATAGCTACCCAATATTCGGGAGATCCTTTCCCCGAACCCATACGCGTTTCCGCGGGTCTTACTGTAACTGGTTTGTCTGGAAATATGCGTACCCATATTTTTCCACCGCGGCGCACATTTCGTGTCATTGCTCGCCGCCCTGCTTCTATTTGTCTAGATGTGATCCACGCGGGTTCAAGTGCCTGAAGAGCATATCTACCGAAGCAAATACAATTACCTCTATAAGATATTCCTTTCATTCTTCCTCTATGTTGTTTACGGAATCTGGTTCTTTTGGGGTTATAGTTGATGGTTGTTTATCAATTCATTCCATCTCTACTACAGAACCGGACATGAGAGTTTCTTCTCATCCAGCTCCTCGCGAATGAAACAATTCTAAAATAATATACATGTATTTAATGAAAAATATACTGAATCGTGGGATTCATTGAGATTTTATCTAATCTATTATAAATTTGTATATGTTATTTTGATAATTTATAATTTTTTTTAATTAATTAAACATCTATTCTATTTTTCTATTTATAGTTATAGATAATTATTTTCTAGATTATTTAGAGATAATGTTATAGATAATATAATGTCATTTTGTTATAACGAGTCTTTATTTTGTTTTGTCTTTTTTATTATCATATCGGATCGACCAAAATTTATAAATCCAATAAAATCAAAACTTTCGCGGGCGAATGTTTACTCTTTCAATATCTATTTTAGTTGTAGGGTTATCCCATGACATGACATGACCTTTCAGAATAAAAGGGGATTGGTCCCGGGTTTGTTCCGCCATCCTACCCAGTGAATCATTAGGATTCGTTTTCAATAGAATCTTATGCATCCACAGGTTTCGTCGTTCCCATCGCTTCTAGATTAATGGTTAGGCCTGAATTATACAATACAATGGAGCTCCTAATGAAAATGAAATGTGTTCTTGAGTCAATTTTCTCAGTCTTTATTGACTCGGGGCTCTTGATTTTTTTGTTCTATGAACAAATTCATCTGATTATAGATCAATAAAATTAGTATTGATGCTTTATTACACTATCCTTTATAAGATCACTCATAGACCTTACATATTGGAATCATATAGCA